GATCCATCCCTTGCCGATTGAAGAAAGCCTTATATGATCTCAAACAAGCGAGAAAAGCCCTTTCTATCTTATTATATTAGTCAAGCCTAAAGGCCCTGCAAGAAAACGGATGCGCTAACGAGCAAGGGCTTTCGCGCAGCTCAATCCGTTGCTTCTTGCTTTCGAGCCGGAGCTTGCTGGGTAGTGAAGTGGTCCGTGAAGGTTAAATAAAACTTGTGTTAAGCAAGCAGAGTAGTCAAGCCAGAGAGGCAAAAAAAAGCAAGAAGCGGTTTTCGCCTATTAAGATAAAAGGGCGACGGAATCAATCGTACTTTCACTGCTGTGGACCGGCTTTCATAAAGCACCTTTGGGCAGCAGCTACTATTGGGATCCAATTCCGAGATCAATTCGACAATGAAACTCTTTAAGCAATGATCTTATCTATGTCATTTCTCTTGACGCGATACAAAAGACGACTTTCGAGAGTCACTTAGCCCCTTGACCTCTTCTCTCAAAAAAGACGCTGTGCGGGCAAGTCGATCAAAGTCAGAGCGGGGAGGGAATGTTTACAGTTGTTGTAGTACGACTTTTTTTTCATTTCCTGTTCGGTCTTTCAATAAGTAGTCAGCTGCGGGCTAAGAAGCCTCGTAGTCAGACTTCACATTGATTGAAGCAGCTGTTGGAGAGAAGGCACCAGTCAGACCTGCAAGCACCGGGTAGTATGCAGCGGCAGTTTTCAATCATACAATGTGTACTCGTAGTCTGACTTTTAGCGGTAGTCAGCTGTTCTCCTCTTTGAATTGCCCTATTGAGTAAGGGTCGGTGTTTGCAAAAATGTCGAGCCGACGGGGTCAGGTACCAGTAGTGACAATGGCAAAGGGGGGGAGCTGGACACTAGTTGTGCTAGTGGAATGACCCAACTGGACCTAGTCAGCCCGAACCGTTTTGCGGTTCTAGAGGACCCTGAACAAGAAGAGGCAAAGATGCCAGATCTGGACACTGCTGAACCGGAAGAGATTGCTCAGGATGAGTATATGGGTAACAAAGCCGAGGAGGGTGTAGTCAAGGAGATAACTCCCGAGGAGAGTGATTTGGCCCATAGAAGCGAGGATCTGGAAGAGAGGGTTGATACTGGGTCAACTATGGCAGTGACTGAGGGGGACTTGTTCTGTGATAAACAAATGACTCCAAACAAGAACCTCAGGGCAGCCAATCCTAAGAAAAGAGGTGAACCTGAGAAGAGCAGTAAGAGTAAGCGTTCAGGTGCTGGTGCTATGACCTTAAAGGTGGAAGATCCTCCCCTGGTTCTAACCACCCTGAATGAAGAGTGGGCGAACAAAATGCCAGAACATATCAGAGATGTTGAATTCTAAGAAAGAGGGGGGAGGGGGAAAGTCAAGGCCAAAGAACAAAAGACAAATAAGGGCTGCACAAGACGAAAAACCAGAGGCAGCGCTAAGGTGCGAGGGGAATGTAAAAACAACAATAGTTCCACATGAAGGTCCAACTATGGAATGTCAGAAAGATCGGTAAAGTCGAGAAGCAGAGAGAGGCCAAAGATTATATAAGAGCACAAGAGGCAGATTTGATTGGCTTGGTGGAAACCAAAGTGAGGAGTGGAAAGGCGGCCAGAATTACCAGATGCTTGGGAAAGGATTGTAGTAAAGCCATTACTGTGGAGAATGAAGCCGGGAACGGCAGAATTTTGCTGATCTGGAAAATAAACTATGACATTAACGAGATAGAGAGATCCGCTCCTAGTCACTAAGTAGTGCTATTCTGTCCTCCGGGGACTGGACTCCACCAATTGGTCCTTTCTCTCTCCTCTTTCACCAGTGAGTGGTGAGTTTCCTTTTTTTCTAGGTAGGTACCTTTTGGCTTCGGAGTTTGTTCCAACAGCTGCCATACGTGAGATCCTGATCGTCTTCCTCCCAGTCTTCTTGCCTGCTGGGGGAAGGAAGGAAAGTCGGGTTTCCTTCCAGGACCGGAGAAGGTCAAACTCTGGGCGGGCTGCCAGGTTTCGCCTACGCTACGGTTTCACAAGATTGAACCTTTTTTGTTCAACCGAAGTTAAGGAGTCCCAGAGCACGAGGGAATGGACTTTCATTCCCGGGACCGCCTCGTCTATGTACTCGGCGCCTCCCCCGATTGCTTGAAGATGCGCGCGCGATACGAACGATAAAGGCCCCTGGGAGAAACCAATGAAAAGCCAGGGTAGAGCCTCGGAGCCGGCCCAAGCGAAGATCGGCACTCGAAGGCTTGAGGAGCAGCCCGAAAAAGGGAAAGCCGTGGAGACGGCAGACTCGCCAGTCAGGCACACCGTGAGGCTGACTACAGCAGACCGGGAGGTTACAATTCCTGTTTCAATTTCCGGGAGTGAATGTAGGAAGTGCAGCCCTTATATTTTCAGGGGATCAGGTGTGAACATTCAACCAAAGGCGTCTTGGAGATCGGCAATAGCTAAAGCATTGTGGCCATCACAGTTCAAGCTACGTATGGCTGGCGTACAACCTACGGGCTTCTTAGCCAAAATAAAAACAACAAACAAAAAAGCCGGTTTGGTACCTTTAGTCCAATCTTAGACAAAGAGCAAGGAGGATATGAAGCACTGCTGGGTAGACCATGGCTCCAACCAGGTGGTTCATGACTGGGCTAATAAAAAAAAACAGTTTCAAGCAGGGAAACGCGGGATGGAAGGCGGAAAAGGCTTGGCTTTGTTTCACAGAAAAAGGACTAAGGAAATTTCGTTTCCGTAGTGGTGATGCTGGCGTCAGTTGACCTGGTTGATAAAGAAATATATATATATCAAATATAAAGAAAGATTGATTATTTATATGCAAGATCGAAGACACGATTCGCGCGGGTCTGCTTTTCTTTTTAAAATAGGCAAGGAGGTGATTTGTTCGCTGGGCGATTCAGCTAGCCAAATCGCACTAATGCGATTCATTCGCCCTACTATCCTACAGAGCAATTCAAACTCTTAGTAAGACTAGGGCTAGGGCGACTCATTCTATCTGAGGTCAGGTAGGTGAAGCGTGACGCTTAGGGGGGCGCGTCGAATCGCTGAAAGGCCTTGGTGATTCTCCAATTTGGTAATCTGAAGATAGAAAACCATAATGATTCCAAACTTCACTTCAATAGTCTCGTATCCATGCTGCCTCGACTTCAAACTCGATGTTTGTTAACTAAGCGGGACACTCCCAAACTCTTTCTTATCAAACCCCTTTCTCGTTCCCTTGTACAGCCCTTACCAGGCAGTTTTCATTATTTGTTCTTTGCAGTGTCTAGGGAGGTTAGGAGTGAATTAAGCCAATGCGTACAAATAGTAAGATAGAAGAAGGGGCCAGGCTCATCCTTTTATGTTGAGGTCGCAAGTCTGTCTATGATTAAGAGTCTAGGTGGTGTTGAAGCCGGCTCATTCATGCTAGTCATCTTAGAGCTATGAGTCAGAACAATGTTCACCAACTCTTCTATAGTCATCTTGTTCATATATCGAAAAAGCTTTAGAATATGAGTTTCAATTGTTATATTCAATTTGTCTCCTCCCCAAGGTAGCATTGCCGAGCGGGCGATCCCTGTCTTGTTTATCCAGCTAGCTTTTCTCCGTGGTACTCAAATTCTCTTTGTGAGAACTCCTTCGGCTCGGCTACTTTTTTTTGAAAGGTAAGGTGGGACCTTTACCGAAAAAAGCATTCTCAATAAAAATGCCTATCTATAAAGCGCTGAGTTGAAGAGGGAACAAGTCCCACAGAGAGATGATAAGTGGGGGAAAGAGTCAAATTACAATCTCTTCTGGAATGGAAGACCTCCCATCCACTGACTACAAGACTGCAGCCTAACACCCAAGTTAGCCTGACGGTCAGCTAAATGAGTCCCTTCCCTCTTCACATGATGGATTTTAACTCAACATATATTGAGAAATGTTTTTTCAGGATAAAGCATAGGCGCCAAGGTTCTTGATTATTACCATTCGCCCATCTAACATGTTAAGAGAACCTCTTTTTGTTTGATATGATGACTTGAAAAGAATCAATAGTTTGGACAAAACTATGGCCATGCAGGAGAGTTTCTGCTTCTGCAAAGGTTGCATCTTTGATCCCTAGAGGAGATCTGTTCAATTCCACATGACAGCACCATTGCCATCTCTTATGACCCCACCATAATCCGAATTCCCAGAGTAGCCTTCCCTACTCCTTCAAAGTTCATCTTGATGTGATTTGAAGAGGAAATTGCCACAAGATTGAGATAGATATGTTTGAATTTCAATTCAAAAAAGTAATGCAATAAGACCTCGTCATGTTCATCCTTACTAACATTCCATACAAAAAAGAAAATCTTTTTATGGTCTGGATTTTTCAATCACCTTAACGAAGGAGGTGGACTTCAACCAAGTCAGCTCTTCTTATGAAGTGGCTATGGAGATTTCCAAAGGAAAAGAAAAAGCCATGGTGCTCATATTTGGCTGCTAAGTACCTCTCCAATGGCAAAAATGGATTTACCAACCCACCTCTTAAATATCCTGCATCTAGAAAGGTCTTATTTGATACAGAGAGACTTTCAGGCAGAACTTGGGTTTGGTTGGGCAATGGTAAGCTGATTCGCTTCTGGGATGATGTTTGGCCGTGCCACTCTCCTCAGAGATGCATGCCATAATTTATATCAATTCACAAGGTTCTCATGACCTCAAAGTGATAGACTACATTCAATATGAAGAAGAAAAAAGGATTTCTCTCTCTATTCAACTACCCATCCAAGAGCATTTGGCTTCAGAATACTTTTCTTTTCTTTTTTTTTGACTTCTTTCAAAGGGGAATGAAGGCCTTCCTTAGAAGTTCTCGCTCGATCGAAAGGATATAACACATACGAAACCTTAGCTTCGCTGACTTTCTGAGGTATAACCTTCGCCACGACATTAGTGGCTTAGCTCTTCGCGCTTCCCGCAGGCTTTTTTTTATAGAGAGAGAGTAAGGGGGGCGGTACGGAAGATTGGTCCGCTCCGCAAAGCTGAGCTTTTCGGTTCG